CTGCCCCCCCAATCTGATATTATGGTGCCGGTATAGACCGAAATCCCGTTATGATCCAATTCTGACTGGTAATAGATACCAGGACTTTGTAATATTTGATTGATCACAATTCTGTATATTCCGTTTACTATAGAAGTTCCAAGGGAATTCATTAAAGGAATGTTTCCAATAAAAATTCTTTGTTCTTGCATATTCCTACTGGTTTTCCAAATTAATCCCGCGGATACATATAATTCAGAAGAATATGTAAGTGATTCGTAGACAGCATCTCGTTCTTTTATCAGAGGTTCGACCAGTTGATATGTTTCCACAAATAATTGAAATTCAATTTCGTGATCTATATCTTCAATTTTTGGAAATTTAGAAAGTTCTTCTATTAAACCCTGATCAATAAACCGATAAAAACCTTCAAATTGTATCTGATTAAATCCGGGTATTGTAGATGTTCCCTCTTTTCCATCCCCGAGCATCTTTTTTGAATTTCCCATTTATCCGTTTATTGAAAAAATCCCATCCCATCTCTCATTCTTCACCGAATCATATCCAGAGAATTCGATCTAGCAATAATGGAATTTCTATTCTGTTTACTGAATCACATGAAATTTTATCTAACTCCAAGATATATGGAATGTATGAAATACGTATGAACGGAGACTAGATTCAATTGGCATTTTTTATAAAAAAGAGATCCAAATGGAACAGAATTGAGAAATACCACTGGAACTTATGGAGTTTTGTAAAGACTAGCAAAAAAGTAATTTCATTTTCACCTATGATATTACATATTCCAACTCGATTGCATACCATAAAAAAATGTATTCATCATTGGATCTGTTCGAGCAGATAAACATATAATAAATAGAAAACTTTTTTTTGAACCACTTTACTTTATTGCATTGTTCAAAAAAATATTTGCAGAAAAGAGATTGATTTTTACCTATTTTCAATAGAATATTTAGAATATCATTGAATTTAAGTAAGTAAGAAAACTTGTGTTTTTTATTTATTAATTTTGTTTATTATTAACATAAAAAAGAATGCACAGATATATATGTCTCTTTTTCTTCTTTTATTGTGGTACAGTTCTATTTGGGACAGCACAAGCTGTGTTCTATCAAAAATTCAAATTTCTCTTCAATGTATTCAATGAAAAATTGAAATCCAAAAATTGATTTATAATTACTCCTCAAAAGCATCCCTGAGATAAAATACCTCATTATAGAGGTATAGCTCTATAACACAACGTAACGTATGTTCTTATTCTGGGGTTTACATATACTCATCATTACTGTTATAATTGAAATTGAAGAAGATTTATTTTTAATTGAAAAAACTCAACATAGAATAGATTGGTTAGAAATCCATTTTTAATGATTTTCTTATATTATTTAGAAATAAAAAAATGTAGATTTGAATTCAAAAATGGTCAGGAATTTACAGTCAATAGTTAATGGTTCTGATTTATACTGGATTCTATATTTTGTGACTGAAAATCTATCTTTTTTTTTCGGAGTTGAAAAAAACAAAAGAGCAAATTTGAATCTAGTTTCTATCGTTTTGGCGGCATGGCCGAGTGGTAAGGCGGGGGACTGCAAATCCTTTTTCCCCAGTTCAAATCCGGGTGCCGCCTCAACAACAGACTTGAAATCCCCGATTATAACTATATATAACAAACGTACGAAAAGACTCTTGATACTTTCTTTTCGTGATTCTAAGCCCCTGGCTCTCGAGGTTCTATTCTTTAACCTAAAGTTTTGCCTATCAGATTAAAGGAAAGTGGAGGGAAATCCGTCTGAGTCTTCAATTAGATTGGATAGCTAGTGGATAGACAGAGGGGGAATTACATTAATTTAATAGTTTTAGAAAGGACCTAAGATACTTTGGATACAGACTCATGAAAGTCTCGGAATGCTCATACATTCAATCAATATTAGATTAGATGACGAATTGCCTTTCGTTTTACTCCCAAAAATAAAAAACGATAAAAAAAAAAGACAAAATCTTATTCTTTCCACACGTGAGTCAGATTCCTTGGATACTTTGAAAAAGTGTCCGTTTACTTTACATCTTGTCGATTCTACTAGAAATTCTATAATAAGAATAACTCATTATAAGATAAGATAACTCATTAGTGGATTTTTTGGAGTAGTTCATCAATGGTGACCAAATACCTCTCCCTTTTTTTGACTCTGCACCAGTGATTTCACTATTATTAGTGAACAATAATGGAATAGTTTCTTCATATTCATAGAAATAGGGGACAAAATTCACATGGATATAGTAAGTCTCGCATGGGCTGGTTTAATGGTAGTTTTTACATTTTCCCTCTCTCTCGTAGTGTGGGGAAGAAGTGGACTCTAGAAGTACTCCTAATTTCGGTAATAATCAACCTCTATCAACCTGTATCAATTTTTTTAGTTTTCTAGACCGGTCGGCAATTTTTTTTTAAGATTTTTTTTTAGAAATTGGAGTTATGTTTTGTTTTATTGACTCATTTTCTATTTTTATATCAGGTTAACCATTCATGGGGTAACCCCTTTTAGAAATCTGAAGAAGTTTCCATTGAATTTGGATTATCTGTATTAAATGGATCAAACAAACAAATGAAATTGAGAAAGTATGTACATACATTTCATATTCTATTTAATTTATATTGACATTTCTAAAGAAAAAGAGAGATATAGGTGGATTCCTTTATATTAAGATATTAAGATATTGCACTTGTATCTTTATACATTAGAATAACCATAATGGCTAGTATGGTAGAAAGAAAGAGATTTCTTTCTTTCTACCATACTAGCGGGCCCCTTAAAATACTACTATACTACTGCTGAGTTTAATGCATTCCTTTGATTTAAGAAAGAGAAATTGAAATCCCTTTTTTTCATTGATAGTCAAATTATAGTCAAATTAATTATTTTGACTAACCGTTTTTACGTAAATTATAAGCAAAAAAGCAGTAGGAACGAGAATGAAGAGTGCAGTAGCAATAAATGCAAGAATATTTACTTCCATAATTTAATTGTTTATTTTTATTTTATTTTTTTGAATATCTCGGGATTTAATCCCATAGAGATGAGAAATCTTTCGCTTGTAAACTCACGCAGATGAATTCGATTTCGATGATATCGAATGAAAGAAATATCATGAATAACAATATCGGAGCTATAAAATCGATTCATCGTCAAGAATTTAATAGTATAACATAGGAAGATCCTTTATCCACACCGAATACATAATGAGATTCCTGATCTAATCAAAAAAGATTTATTTATGATTATTTTTCCCCGCTTTTTTTTCTACAACCTAATACTTTCTTTGTACAATCATCTGATGAAGTATCATAAAAAAACCTTTTCTACTTCGATTGTTTACAAAAAAAGTTTCTAAATAACCTTAAATAAACAATAGAAATTAACTAGAGAAAACAAGTACGAGGTTCAATTTGAAATTTTCAAAAATTTTTAAGGGTCTATCATCTTTTTTGAAAACAAAGAAAGGGAGTGTGATAAAGACGAGTCCGAGTAAAAAACGAAAATATTCCAAAAAAATTAACTATTTCAATTTTCTTACGAGTTTTTTCTTCGACATCGACTCTAATTTTTAAAAAGAGCATATTCATTAGGGAAGACTAATTTGATCTTTATTTTTTAAATATCCTCTTTCCTTGGTTGGATTCGAACTATTTTGACTTCATAGAAAGAAAAGTATATATAGGTACTCTTGGCAAACTATTATACGCTATCCTATTCCATTTTCCTACACGAGTTAATGGGAGATTAATTGACAAAAAGCCGAAACCCCGTACATTATCTCTTTCTTGAAGTGTTGAAGGCTCTCAATAATTATAATTATACTAATTTCCATATGTCTCTCTACCATCAATTGGTGCTAGTTAAAATAATGGAAATACCCCTTTCTTTTGCTTGATGAAAAAAGAAAAATAAAACAAAAAGATAAACGAAACCATTTCCCTTGCCCAGAAAAAAAAAAAGGCGTTTATGTCTTTTTTTTAATTGAATCCGCCGGGACTGACGGGGCTCGAACCCGCAGCTTCCGCCTTGACAGGGCGGTGCTCTGACCAATTGAACTACAATCCCATGGAAATCAAGTGGGTAGCTTACATATTCCTTCTTATGATTTCATTTTAATCATTTCAATTTTAGATTCAAATTAGTGTTTTGTAACAAAGACAGTCACAAGTGATATATTGATATCTAAAGTGATATATTGATATCTATATGGATATCACTTTAGTGATAGCAAAGCGGATTACTGATAATCCTTGCATTATTATAAAATTGATTGATAATCTATTTTTTATTGTAAAAAATAGATTATTTTCTCGACTCTGTTCATTAAAGTTTATATTTAAAGGATCCATATCGGGATCCTTAGCAAGAGCAAGATCAAGATCGGAATTTTTTATGGAAAGAAAAAAGTAACTAGACACAAGAAATAAAGAAAAAATATGTAGACAGCGAATTTTTGGGCCGAGCTGGATTTGAACCAGCGTAGACATATTGCCAACGAATTTACAGTCCGTCCCCATTAACCGCTCGGGCATCGACCCAGGAAGAATCTATTCTAACTGTATGGATAATCCATGATCAACTTCCTTTCGTAGTACCCTACCCCCAGGGGAAGTCGAATCCCCGCTGCCTCCTTGAAAGAGAGATGTCCTGAACCACTAGACGATGGGGGCATACTTGCTCAACCGCCATCATACTATAATCATAGTATGATCATTTTTTTTTAATTGTCAATATAATCAAATGGTATGACTAGCTTAGAAGGTTTTTTCTTTTTTCTTCTTTTTTTCTTCTATAGGATTAGGATTCTATATCATTTTTTTATTTTACATTTGTATTCATATTCTAATAACAATTGGCGAAAAAAATAGATATATTTTCTTTTTATATTTGAAGTGGAAATAGTAAATAAAAAAATCTAAAATCAAAATAGTCTAGTACAAAATCTTGTAAAGAAGTGATTAGTCT